TATGATAAGAGTTTGATCCTGGCTCCGAATAAACGTTATTGATTAGTTTAACACATGCAAGTTTTTATAAGCGTACGGGTGAGTAACATATAGGAATTACTTTTATAAAAACAAGCCTATAAAAGATTAAGTTATTGAATATTAAAATAATCAAGTCTTATAATCTTTAGTTGATCTTTGCGGATGTACAACCACATTGGAACTGAAATAAGGTCCAAACTTTTTTAAGGCAGCAGTGAAGAATTTTGGACAATGAGAGCAATCTTGATCCAGCTAAATCAAATGTGTAAAAAAAATAAAACACAAATTAATAGAAAAATTTTGATTTACTATTTTGTTAGTCCTGGCAAATTTCGTGCCAGCAGCCGCGGTAATACGAAAAGGGCAAACGTTATTCGAAACTACTGGGCGTAAAGTATACGTAGATGGAAACTTAAATTTTAATTTAAATCTTCAAGTTTATTTTGTTGTGTAATTTAAAAAATTAATTTTCTAGAGTAATACTAAAAGTTTTGGAATTTTAAATGTAACGGTAAAATGTTTTGATATTTAAAAGAACTTCAAAAGCGAAAGCGAAAATTTTTTTATTACTGACATTGAGGTATTAAAGTATGAGTAGCAAAAGGGATTAGATACCCCTGTAGTTCATACCCTGAACTATGAATGTTAAATGTTAAACAAAAAACATTCCGCCTGGGGAGTACGATTGCAAAATTAAAACTCAAAGGAATTGACGGGGATCTACACAAGCAGTGGAGTATGTGGTTTAAATCGACAATACGCGCGAAACCTTACCAGTTTTTGAATATTTTAAAAATACAAGTGTTGCATGGCTGTCGTCAGTCCGTGCTTTGAAGTGTTTGGTTTATTCCAAAAAACGGACAAAACTCTCATATATTTAAAAATGTAAACGTTAAAGATATTTTAAAGGAAGGAGAACGACGTCAAGTCTTTATGACCTTTATAAACTGGGCTACTTTCATGTACTACATTAATTTGCACAATTTTTAGCTTAAATGTAAGTTTAAACAATTTTAAAACAAATTTTTTGTTCGGATTAATTTCTGCAATTCGAAATTATGAAGTTGGAATTGCTAGTAATCACGTATTAGAATAACGTGGTGAATTAGTTCTTAGATCTTGTACACACTGCCCGTCACGCTATGGAAGTTTAAATTACTCGAAGACAAGTGATAATTTTGTTTAAAGTATCAAAGCAACTAAAGTGAAGTCGTAACAAGGTAGCCGTAGGGGAACCTGTGGCTGGAAAATTTTATGTTTCTACTACCCCAAAATAAATAAATGTATAATATGAATTATTTTTTTATAAGTACAACTTTTACTTTTTTACTTTTATTTCTAATAAGTTTACTTGGAATGTTTATAAATAAAAAAAATATCTTGATTATGCTAATGTCATTAGAAATGCTTTTTTTAGCTTCAAGTTTTTTTTTCATTTTTTCAGCAGTTTATTTAGATGATATTTCAGGCCAAATTTTTGCGATTTTAATTTTAACTGTAGCTGCGTCTGAGTCAGCTATTGGATTAGCAATTTTAGTTATTTATTATCGAATACGTAATACAATTTCAGTTGAGTTAATGGATTTAATGAAAGGTTAGTAGATTTTGGTTAAGATATTTTGGTTAAAAAGCATTTAGTAAAAACCTTGGTAAGTTTTTAGGACATAAAAAATGAAAATTATATGTAAGTGTGACTTGTGATATATAAATTTCCTATGAAATGAGTAAACTCTGAAATTTTTTTTTGTGAATTGAATCATCTTAGTAACTTTAAAAAAATCAACCGAGCTTAAGAAAGTAATGGCGAATGAACTCTTAAACTAACTAAAGTAAGGTTTTAATCCTAGACTCTAAATTCTTTAGTAAGTAACACGGATTTATCTGTGTGAATAAAGGAGAACCACCTTCTAAAAGTTTTAATAAAAATTTGACCGATAGTGGACTAGTACCGTAAGGGAAAGGTTAAAAATTTTTCGAAAAGAATTTTTATAAACTGAATGTTTGATTATTTTTTGAAGTGTAACAACATAACAAATTACTTTTTGCATAACGGACCAGCAAGTTAATAAGTAAAGCAAATTTAAAAATATTTTAAGTTTTACTTATTAGACCTGAAACCAAGTGATCTAATTATAAATAGGCTGAAAATTTTGTAATAATTTTTTGAAGGCCGAACCCGTAAGTGTAGCAAAACTTTGGGATAATTTATGATTAGGAGTGAAAGGCTAATCAAACTTGGTTATAGCCGGTTTTTCACGAAAGGTATTTTAGTACTTTGTCATTTTTGTAAATTTTAGGTAAAGTTCAAAATAAATAAAGGGAAGTAAAATTTTACTAAATTTATTTTATCTTAAAATTAAAATATAACATTTTTGACAAGCAGTTTTTAAGCGAAAAGGTTTAAAAACAAAAGGAAAACAATCCAGATTAAAAAGTTAAGGGCTTAAAATTAATTTTAAGTGTTAAATTTTTTTAAATTCAAATAAGTTAATAGGCTTAGAAGCAGCCTTTTATTAGAAAAAGCGTTACAGCTTGTTGTTAGTATTTAAAAAAATAAAAATTTAACGAGACTAAAAAATTATTCCGAAACTGTAAAAAATAAAAATTTGGTAGTGAAACGTTTTATTTTGAATAAAAAATTGAAAAATTTTCTTAAATAAAAGTGAAAATGCTGGTATGAGTAACGTTAACTTTGTTTAAAATCAAAGTCATCTAATGTTTAAGGTTTTCAATGTAATTTTAAATACATTGAGTTAGTCGGTCTTTAAAAGATAAGTGAAAACTAAACTTGATAAGAAGAATTTTATACTATTTATATGTGTTTTTAAACATGAAAAAATAAAATTTTATTTCAAGAAAAAATTATAATATAAAACCGTACTTAAACCGACACTGGTGTTCTAATATTTCAAAGTATAAAGATGAATGAAAAAATCATAATAAAGGAACTAGGCAATTTGATCTGTAAGTTCGCAAAGAAGATTAAACCATAAAATTAAACATTGGTCTAAAAATGAAAAGCAACGACTGTTTACCAAAAACACAGGACTCTGCAAATTAATGAAGATGAATAGGGTCTGAAACCTGCCCGGTGCTTAATAACAAAAGAGTGAGTTTTAAAAACTAACTTATAAGTTTGAGTAAACGGCGGTTCTAACTATAAGAATCCTTAGGTAGCGAAATTCCTTGGCGGGTAAATTCCGTCCTGCATGAATGGTGTAACGATTGCTTTACTGTCTCTATTATGAATTCAGTGAAATTACAGTATCCATGAAAATGTGGATTACTTACAATAAGACGGAAAGACCCTAGATCCTTTACTTTTATTTTTCATTGTACATAAAACTAATATGAATTCAGTGTAAATGGAAGTTGAATAAACAAAAATGAGATACCATTTAATATTATTTTTAGTACTTAATACTATTATTGATTATAACAGTGAAAAAAAGAAAGTTTACTTGGGATGAGTGCCTCCTAAAAAGTAACGGAGGCGTACTAAGGTAAAGAAAATGTATAATAACAAAACTTTGCTTGACAATAAGATTAATAAATCAAATTGGGATACAAATCAGTTATAGTGATCCAATATTAAAAGTGGAAATTAATATTGCGCAACAGATAAAAGGAACTCTAGGGATAACAGATTCATCGTGACTAAAAGTTCATATTGAAGTCATGGTTTGATACCTCGATGTCGACTCATCTTATCCTGGAATAGAAATTTGTTTCAAGGGTCTAGTTGTTCGCTAGTTAAAAAGGTACGTGAGTTGGGTTCAGAACGTCGTGAGACAGTTCGGTCCCTATCTATTGTAAGATATAAAAATAAATGAAACTTCTTTTAGTACGAGAGGACCAAAGTAAATTAACCTCTAATTTTTGATTTTTTTAATTAAAAAGTCAAAAAGTTACGTTAAAAATTTTAAATACTGAAAGCATAAAAGTATAAAATTTTTCATACTATTTTTAAAAATTTTCTAAAAAATAATTAGATTGATCGGATTAAAATTAAAATTAGAAATAAATATTTTTTAATTACGAAAATTTTAAATAATTAGCTTAACCAAAATGGCACAAAAAATAAATCCTACCAGTTTTCGAATTGGAATTCAAAAATCCTGAGTTTTAACTTTACAAAGTTATGGTAAAAACTTTAAAAAATCAAAAATAGCTTTACAATCTTTGTGAGTTTTAACATTACTAAAACTTTTTTCGAAAAAGTTGTTGTTTACTTCCTATTCATTTATTATTTCTCAATCTCAAATTTTTTTTATTTTTTATTTTTTTCATGAACAAAAAAAAACGGATTTTTTAAGTGTTTTTTTTAATTATTGTCAAATGTATTTTCGAAATTGATTTTTAGTTCCAAATAAGATTCGTTTTTTTTACAAATCCAAATTTTTCCTGTCATCTTCCTTAATTCTTTCATATGCGGTAACATTGATTCAGAAAAGCTGATCTTTAAAAAAAATTGTTTTACTAATTACACAACTTTTAAATTCGAGCCTTAATAAAACTAAAGTAATAAATTCAAAATTTGGATTAAAACGTGTTAAATTAAAAGGATTTAAAGTGGATTTAAACGGCCGATTTGAAAATTCTAAATCACAAATGTCGAGTCATTATCAGCAAGTTGTCGGAACTTTACCATTAATAAGTATTAATAATCATATTGAGTTTTCTTCTTTAACAGTGTTTACAAAACTTGGATCGTGCACAATAAGGATTTGGTTATTTTTCAACTAACACAAAAAAATGATTAGAATTAAAAAACATAAAAACTTTTCGTTGATCCGAAATCAAAAATCACATATTTTGCAATTTGGTCAATTTGGATTAAAAAATTTAAATCCACTTTTAGTAAAAGAAAAACAACTTTCAACCTTTTTTTGAATTTTAAATCAATGCCTAAGAAAATTAGCACTTAAAAACAATGTTAAAATTTGAAAAACAATAAACTTAAATTTAACGCTAACGAAACTAAGTTTAGAATCACGGATGGGAAAAGGTAAAGGAAATTTTTATTCTACAGCAATTTTTCTTAAGCCTGGAAAAATATTATGTGAAATTGATAATATTGAGTATTCAAACTTAAAAAAAATAAGTAAATTTTTGAATAAGAAATTTTCGGGTAAACTAATAATTGTTTCGCGTTTTTAGTAATTTTTGGGAGAGTGACCCAATGGTAGGGTGTTAGTCTGTCGCATTAAAAGTTGCGGGTTCGAATCCCGTCTCTCCCGTCTAAATTTATTTTTTAAAATGACGTTTAGTTTTCAATGAGTTTTTCGTTGAATTTTTTCGACGAACCATAAAGATATAGGTACTTTATATTTAATTTTTGGTGCCTTTTCAGGTATTTTGGGTGGGTGCATGTCAATGCTTATCCGAATGGAGTTGGCGCAACCTGGAAATCATTTACTTTTAGGAAATCATCAAGTGTACAATGTATTAATAACAGCGCATGCATTTTTAATGATTTTTTTCATGGTAATGCCCGTAATGATTGGAGGATTTGGAAATTGATTAGTTCCTATTATGATTGGAAGTCCAGATATGGCTTTTCCTCGCTTAAATAATATTTCGTTTTGATTACTCCCGCCATCACTTTGCTTACTATTGTTATCAGCGGTTGTTGAAGTAGGAGTTGGAACTGGTTGGACTGTGTACCCACCGTTAAGCTCTATCCAAAGTCATTCAGGCGCAGCGGTTGACTTAGCTATTTTTAGCTTACACATTTCGGGAGCATCCTCAATTTTAGGTGCAGTTAATTTCATTTCAACTATTTTAAATATGCGTAATCCAGGCCAAAGCATGTACAGAATTCCATTATTTGTGTGGTCTATTCTTGTTACAGCATTTCTTCTTTTATTAGCTGTACCGGTTTTAGCAGGAGCGATCACAATGTTACTGACTGATAGAAATTTTAATACGGCTTTTTTTGATCCATCAGGTGGTGGTGATCCTATTTTATATCAACATTTATTTTGATTTTTTGGGCATCCTGAAGTCTATATTTTAATCTTACCCGGGTTTGGAATGATAAGCCATGTCGTAGCAACGTTTTCAAAAAAACCAGTTTTTGGTTATATCGGAATGGTTTATGCAATGGTTTCAATTGGAATTTTAGGGTTTATTGTGTGAGCACATCATATGTATACAGTAGGGTTAGATGTGGATACCCGTGCTTATTTTACGGCGGCAACTATGATTATTGCGGTACCAACTGGAATCAAAATATTTAGCTGAATAGCTACTATGTGAGAAGGGTCCATTACATTAAAAACGCCAATGTTATTTGCAATAGGATTTATTTTTCTGTTTACAATTGGAGGGTTAACGGGAATTGTATTAGCAAATTCAGGATTAGACATTAGTTTACACGATACATACTATGTAGTAGCGCATTTTCATTATGTTTTATCTATGGGAGCAGTATTTGCAATTTTCTCAGGATTTTATTTTTGATTTGGGAAAATTTCGGGAGTACAATATCCTGAAATTTTAGGTAAAATTCATTTTTGATCAACTTTTATTGGAGTCAATATTACGTTTATGCCTATGCATTTTTTAGGCCTTGCTGGAATGCCGCGACGAATTCCAGATTATCCAGATTCATATTATGGGTGAAATTTAATTGCTTCATACGGATCTTATGTTGCTTTATTGAGTACGTTATTTTTTTTTTATTTAGTTTTTGTTTCGTTAACGACAAAAAATCCGTGTTTGAATGCTCCTTGGGAAATAACTTCGAAAAAAGTTATAAGTAGTTCAAGTTTAGAATGAGTTATTACATCTCCGCCAGCGTACCATACGTTTGAAGAAATTCCTGTAATTTGTGAAACTAAAGTATCGTAATTATTGCATGTTTAAAATTTTTAATATAATTATTATTACAACTATTTTTCTTTTTTCAAATGTATTTTCAAATGTGGCAGAATCTTGGCAACTTGGATTTCAAGATCCTGCGACTCCCATTATGGAAGGAATTATAAATCTACATCATGATTTAATGTTTTTTATTTGTGTTGTTTCAGTTTTTGTTTCATGAATGCTTGTACGAACTTTATGGCATTTTAATAAAGTACAAAATAAAAGTCCTTCATCGTTAGCACATGGGACATTAATTGAAATTATTTGGACTTTGACCCCGGCTTTAATTTTAATAATTATTGCGATTCCTTCATTTTCATTGTTATATGCAATGGATGAGATTATTTCTCCTACCATAACAATTAAAACAATTGGGCATCAATGATATTGAAGCTATGAGTACTCAGATTACCAAAGTGACGAAGGAGAGCCAATCTTATTTGAAAGTTATATGATTCCCGAAGAAGATTTGCAACTCGGTCAATTTCGATTACTTGAAGTTGATAATAACATGGTCATTCCAGTTAATACACATGTAAGAATTATTGTTTCAGCTGCAGATGTTTTGCATAGTTGAGCAATTCCATCATTAGGAATAAAATGTGACGCAATTCCAGGGCGTTTAAATCAAACATCAATTTTTATTAAACGAGAAGGTATTTATTACGGTCAATGTAGCGAAATTTGTGGAATTAATCATGGGTTCATGCCAATTGTAATTGAAGCAGTAAAATTGCCAAATTATGTTTCATGAATTTCTAATAAGCTTAGTGAATAATTTGAATGCGTATTTCTTTGATCCAAGTAATTGTTTTTTGTTTGATTTTTTGTTTGATTTTTTATCCGAGTTTAACTAAACAAATTTTAGAAAAAATTAAAAGTTGATTATCTAGATAATAAAAATGACTAATATTTTTACCCAACAGTATAAAACGTATCAACGTCATCCTTTTCATTTAGTTGACCCAAGTCCTTGGCCATTTGTTGCATCATTATCAGCATTTATTTGTGCAATTGGTGCGGTATCTTATTTTCATGCTTTCAAAAGTGGGTCTTTAACACTTTTGGTTGGATTTTTAAGTTTATTAAGTGTGATGTTTCTGTGATGGCGTGATGTTGTTCGCGAAGCAACATTTGAAGGTCATCATACAGGTATTGTGCAACGTGGTTTACGATACGGGGTTATACTATTTATCGTTTCAGAAGTATTATTTTTTTTTGCCTTTTTTTGAGCATTTTTCCATAGTAGTGTATCACCTTCAATTGATATTGGTGCAACTTGACCGCCAAAGGGTATTATAACTTTAAGTCCTTGGGATATTCCATCATTAAATACACTGATTTTATTATTATCAGGTTGTACAGTAACTTGAACGCATCATGCAATTGTTGCAAATAATCGAAAACAAGCCTTATTAAGTTTAATATTAACTATTTCTTTAGCAGTTATTTTTACAACTTTACAAGCATACGAATATAATGTTGCTGATTTTAGATTATCAGATGGTATTTATGGATCTACGTTTTATCTTGCTACAGGATTCCATGGTTTCCATGTCTTTGTCGGAACTGTTTCTCTTATTAGTTGCTTTTTTCGTCTTCAAAATTTTCAGTTTACGCAACAGCATCATTTTGGGTTTGAATCATCTGCTTGGTATTGACATTTTGTAGATGTCGTATGATTATTTTTATTTGTATCAATTTATTGATGAGGTGGTGCTTAAAAGATGTTAACTCGACTAAATATTGGATTTTTTTTCATTTTTTTAATCTTAATTAATTTAAAAGTTATTTTGTTAAATGAAGAATCTTTAATTCTTCTTTGCTTTATTATATTTTGTTTATTAATTACTATAAAATTAGGTGCGTCGATAAACTTAAATTTTAATACGGAACAATTAAAAATTAAAAACGATTTACTTAATTCGAACCAACTTTTAATTGATTCTTTTGAAAAACAAAAATGTCATTTAACGGTTACAGAAAATTGAAACGCAGAATTTTTAAAATTGAAATCACATTTTAAACAATTTAATTTTTTCATTTTTACTTATTATTCAGATGTTTTTGTTATCAAATCTCAAGTTTCAATAAAGCGTAAATTAATATTTACAAAAAATTTGGAAAAACAACTAGAAAAATTAATCTCGCTAATTATATTGGATAAACTTAACCAGATTATTATCTTACAAAAATTTTGTTTAAACAAATTAAAATTGAAAAGTTTTACTAGTATACAAAAAGTATATTTACGTGAGCATATTCAAAAAATAATGTAATGCGAGTATAGATAAATTGGTAACATCGTTAGTTTTCCAAACTAAATTTTAAGGGTTCGAATCCCTTTACTCGCTTAATGGTGGTGTATAGCCAAAAGGAAAGGCAGTAGCTTTTGATGCTATTATTTATTGGTTCGAATCCAGTTACACCAGTTTACTCGCTTGGTGAAATGGTAAACACGATGGATTTAAAATCCATTCTTAATTTTAAGTTATTGGTTCAAATCCGATAGCGAGTAACTTAAACTTTATTTATTCAAAACTAAATGAGATTTGTTAAATACCCGATAATTAATTTGGTAAATGATCATTTAATTAATTACCCGACTCCTATTAATATTCATTATGCTTGAAATTTCGGCTTTTTATCCGCAATTTGTTTAATAATCCAAATCCTTACTGGAATTTTTCTTGCTATGCATTATACGCCACATGTAGATTTAGCATTTGCAAGTGTTGAGCATATTATGCGAGATGTTAATTATGGTTGATTATTACGTTATGCGCATGCAAATGGTGCGTCGATGTTTTTTATAATTGTTTATATTCATATTTTTCGTGGTTTATACTTTGGTTCTTATGTAAAACCAAAGCAATGGGTTTGAGTAATTGGTGTATTAATTCTTTTATTAATGATAATTACGGCTTTTATTGGTTATGTATTGCCATGAGGACAGATGAGTTTATGAGGTGCGACGGTAATTACAAATTTAGTATCTGCCGTACCTTTAATTGGAGACTCAATTGTTACATGACTTTGAGGTGGTTTTTCAGTTGATAATGCTACTCTTAATCGTTTTTTTAGCCTACACTATTTATTACCTTTTGTAATTGCAGCTGTATCACTTTTGCATATTACATTATTACATCAAGACGGTTCAGGAAATCCGCTTGGTATTGAGTCAAAAGTTGATAAAATAAGTATGTTTCCTTATTTTATTGTGAAAGATTTTTTAGGATTAACATTATTTTTAATATTTTTTGCCTTTTTTATTTACTTTTTTCCTAATATTTTAGGACATTCCGATAATTATATTGAAGCAAATCCAATGGTTACTCCAGCGCATATTGTTCCAGAATGATATTTTTTGCCTTTTTATGCTATTCTTAGAAGTATTCCACATAAATTGGGGGGTGTCATTGCAATGCTTGCATCAATTCTAATTTTGGCAACTTTACCATGAATTCATAGTACTGAAATTCGTAGTTCACGATTTAGGCCTTTTTACAAAATTTTTTATGGAATTTTATTAAGTGCTTGTTTCCTTTTAGGATGAATTGGGGGGATGCCTGTTGAAGATCCATATATTCTCATCGGTCAAATTTTAAGCATTTTTTATTTTTTTTATTTTTTAATTATAATTCCTGTGTTAGGTCAACTAGAAAGATTTTTGTTATATAACAAAAATCTTTCTAGTTGACCTAACACAGGAATTATAATTACGGGCAGTAGGATTTGAACCTACAAGACATTAAAGCATTAGAATCTAAACCTAACATGTTTACCAATTTCATCACACCCGCACTTAAAAAATTATTTACGTAGTTTTAAAAATTTAACAGAATCTTTTGGATTTCGAATAAGTTGAAATTCAATAATTTGAGCTTTTGAATTTGATTTTGTGTGTAAGGTTAGTACAATAGCTCCAATCATTGCTACTAACAGAATTAATCCTGAAGATAAAAATAAAAAGCTATAATATGAATATAAAACTAAACCTACAACTTCAATATTCAGCTTAACGTTTTTTTCATTTAATCATGATTCTCATTCTAAATTAGTTAAACAAAATCGCAATAAATCAGTATTATTTAACAAAGTAAACATGTTGTTAAATAGCAAAATTAAACAAATTAAAATTATTGGTAGTAGCACATAAAAGCTTGAAATTTTGATTTCGAGCTTAATATTTAACATCATAATTACAAATAAAAATAAAACTGCAATAGCCCCAACATAAACAATAATGAGTAAAAATGAAAAAAACTCAGCGCCAAGAAGAAGTAATAAACAAGCAACGTTAAAAAACGTTAAAACTAAAAATAAAACTGAGTGAACAGCATTATTTAAAGAAATAACAAAAATTGCAGAAACTAAACTAAATAAACTAAATAAACTAAATAAAAAAATATCGATGTTTAACATATTTTATATTATAGCGAAAAAAGGGATTCGAACCCTTACGTTAATCTTGGCAAGATTAAACTCTACCATTAAGTTATTTTCGCAAGGCGAAAAATGGGATTCGAACCCACGAATTTTAGAATCACAATCTAATACTAAGCCTCCTAGTTCTTTTCGCCACGTAATTGATTTAACTCAAATTTTAAAGATGCTATTGCTTTTGCTGGGTTAAGTTTTTTTGGACAAACCTGAGTGCAATTTAAAATACCATGACAATTAAAAACTCGAGACTGATTTTGCAAAAACTGTAAACGTTGGTTCGAATTTTGATCACGTGAATCAAGAATTCAACGATAAGCTTGTAGTAAAACTGAAGGTCCTAAATATTTATCCGAATTTCACCAATAACTCGGGCAACTTGCCGAACAGCATGCGCATAAAATACATTCATATAATCCATCAAGCTCAGCGCGATCAATTTTTGATTGTAAATTTTCAGTTAGCTGAACTGTATTTAATTTAATTAATCATGGTTGGATCATTTTATACTGTTTATAAAAATTTGATAAATCGGGTACTAAATCTTTTAAAACTTTCATATGAGGTAATGGATAAATTGTTGTAAACTTAGTATTTTTTGTTTTTATTGAAGATAAACAAGCTAATGCATTTTTACCATCAATGTTCATAGCACAACTTCCACAAATGCCTTCACGACAAGAACGGCGAAAAGTTAATGTTGAATCTTGATAATTTTTAATATGAAGCAAAATGTCTAAAATCATAGAGCCTTTAAAGTTAATTGGATAAATGCTAAAATATGGTTTTAATTGTAAATACGGATTTCAACGATAAATTCGAAAAAATGAAATTTTATCAAATTTTTGCCAAGAAGAAGTTTGTAGTATAATTTCAGTTTTAAAAATCATTTTGTTTTTTAATTAATTAACGCTCAAACTGACAGAATTAAATGTGTCCATAAAAAAATAGAGCTTAAATATAATATGAAATAAAATAATTTTCAAAAAGTTCTCATTACCATAACTTCTATGCAACAGTTTAGTAAAAACAGTTTAGTAAAAACTAAAAATCCAATGAGAATTGTAGTTAAAAAAATTCCAGAAAAACGATGATAAATTGATCTTAAAAGGTTTAAATTTGTGTTGTAAATTATTAAATGCGGAGAAATTGGACGATTAACTTTAAACGATAGTCTCATTTTTTAATCTTTATGTTTAGGATTGGATTCGAACCAATGACGCAAAGAGCTTCAATCTTATGCTCTACCTTCTGAGCTACCTAAACACTTTAATTGGATAAAGTAGGATTTGAACCTACGATAAAAATATTTATGTCAATTTTCAAAATTGATGCTTTAAACCACTCAGCCATTTATCCTTTAGCGTTAGGATGGCAGGACTCGAACCTACGATTTTTTGCTCCCAAAGCAAACACGTTAACCATTTACGCTACATCCTAAGAAAATTAATTAAGTAAACAAAATTAAAAACGCCATCATTAATGCAAATAACGCTACAGCTTCAGTTAAAGCAAATCCTAAAATAGTGTAGCCAAAAAGTTGTTGCTTAAGCGAAGGGTTACGAGCATAAGCCATAACTAAAGAACCAAAAACAATTCCCACTCCTGCACCAACTCCAGTTAAACCAATTGTTGCTAAGCCTGCACCAATCATTTTTGCACTTTGTAAAGTTACATTCATTTTTTATGTTAATTTTATAGTATTCGCCTCTCGGAGTTTAAGTTAGGATTGGATTCGAACCAATGTTAAAAAATTTGCAATTTTTCGCATTTCCTACTTTGCTACCTAACCAAACACAAGGGTAACGAGAGTAGGATTTGAACCTACAACTTCTAGATTATGATTCTAATGTTCTAACCATATTGAACTATCTCGTCGTAAATTCTAAATTCGTCGAACTTTGTTTTTGCGTACTCCATTATGCGGTAGTGAAGTTAAGTCACAAAAGCTTAAAATTTCAAATTTAGCTGATTTTAATAGTAATTTAAGAAAAAATCGCTTATATTTACTTAACCCTTTAATTTTAATGTGAATTTTTGAATACTGAAGTTGTGTAGATAAATTTTTTATTAGCATTTTTAAAGATGTAATTGTAATTTTTTTTGTACCTTTAATTTTTAAAGTGCCTACTGAACTAAAAATTAATGTTTTTCCTTCTAAGTTTACTAAATTTAATAGTATATTATTATTCGTTAATGTAATTGAAAGAAGTAATGAGTTGTATTTTTGCATTGTCTAATTAAAGTTCTGATAACCGACTTGAATTCCCAAATTAAATTTTTAAGTAGTTAAAGTAAGTAAACCTGCTTTTGAAATCATCAGGTATCAGGCAGTTAGAAAAGTTTTGTTTACTTTCAAGTTATCTTACATACAGCCGTAGTTTGTTTATTCTCATTCAAGAGCCCCTTTGTATCATTCGTAAATAAATCCGATTGTTAAAATAATTAAAAAAATAATCATGCTTCAAAATGTAAAAAGTGAAAGGCTATTTAAAACTAACGATCATGGAAATAAAAAACTAATTTCTAAATCAAAAATCAAAAATAAAATAGCAACAAGATAAAATCGAATATCAAATGTTGATCTTGCATCATCAAACGGATTAAACCCACATTCGTATGCACTAACTTTTTCTTGATCAAATTTTCTCGGAACAATTAAAAATGAAAGTAAAAATAAGACAAGTGATAAAAAAAAACTAAATAAAAAAAAAATAAAAATAACTAAATATTCGTTAAATATAATTTTCATGAACTGGATTTTTAGTTTTTACGGTAATCAGTTTAAACTTAATAATAAACTTGAAATAAAAAATACCCAAGATAAAGATAAGGGTAAAAAAATTTTTCATCCTAGACGCATTAATTGATCATATCGGTATCGAGGGAAAGATGAGCGAACTCAAATAAAACCAAATAACAAAAAGGTGGTTTTTAAGCCAAATCAAATTGGGGCTGGAATTCAGTAAAAAAATAAAAAATTTATTGGCGGTAATCAGCCACCTAAAAATAAAACTGTAGTTAAACCGCACATTAAAATCATATTTGCATATTCTCCTAAAAAAAATAACGCAAATCCCATTGCAGAATACTCTACATTATATCCAGCAACTAATTCCGCTTCCGCTTCCGGTAAATCAAATGGTGCTCTGTTTGTTTCTGCTAGAATTGAAATATAAAATAAAATTGCTGCAGGAAATAATGGAATAATAAATCAAATTAGTTCTTGCGCTAACACAATTGCTGAAAAATTTAAAGATCCCGTACAAATCAGTACATTTATTAAAATTAGTCCAATTGATACTTCATAAGAAACCATTTGTGCAGTTGATCGAAGCGCACCAAGAAAAGCATATTTTGAATTACTAGATCATCCTGACATTATAATACCATATACTCCTAACGAAGAAATTGCAAGTAAATATAACACTCCGATATTCAAATCTGCAAAAACTAATCCTTCTGCTATAGGTAAAGCACATCAAGAAATTAGTGCTAACAAAAATGTTAAAACCGGGGCTAAAATAAAGATATTTAGATTTGCACTTGAAGGCAAAACAGTTTCTTTAACAAACAGCTTTAAACCATCCGCTAAAGGTTGAAGTAAACCAAAAATTCCTACAACGTTAGGTCCTTTTCTACGCTGTATTGCTGCCATTACCTTACGCTCAGCCAAAGTCATATATGCAATTGCAACTAGCAAAGGAATTATCATAAAAAGAATTTTTAAAATTAAAATTATTATCAACTTCATATTTAATTAGCTTAAAAATGGAGATACCATTAATTTAGAAATTACAAAGAAAAGTTCTAAGTCCAAAATCATAAAAACTAGAATAAATACACAAATAATAATAGCGTACGACGTAACTTTTGTCATTGAACGTAAAACTAAATGTTTTTGACATTCATCAAAATAAAAAACTTTTGAAAATCGTAAATAATAAAAGCTTGAAAAGCAATTCATCAAGATAACAAAAATTGTTAAGCCAAAAAATTTATCTTTTATCGCAGCAGTTAAAATAAAAAATTTTGAGAAAAAACCGGCTAACGGAGGAATGCCAGCTAACGAAAACGTGGTAATTAATAAGCATAATGATAATATCGAATTATTTAAACTCAAATTTTTAGTATCTAAAATAAAGCGAGACTGATTGAAATTTGGAAAATGATAAAAATTCAGATTAGTAATAATTAAAAAAAAACTTAACGATGAGATTGAATATATTAACAAGAAAAAAAATATACAGTTTAATGCATATTCATTGTTTGTTATTAACGCAAGTAAAATAAAACTTCCATGCCCAATTGCACTAAACGCAATAAAACGTTTTCATTTCGATTGCAAAAAAGCCCCCAACGTTCCAAAAATCGAAGAAAGAATACAGCAAAAAATGATAAAAAATTTGGTAACAAAACTGAAATCAAAAAATGCAAAATAATAAAATTTTATTAGTAACCCAACTAAAGCAATTTTTGGTAAAATTGCAAATATAGAAGTCACTGAAAGTGGCGCACCATCATAAACATCTGGAGATCAAAAATGAAACGGAGCAATATTCAGTTTAAATAAAATAGTAACAAAAATAAAAATGACACCTAATATTAAACTTATAGATAAAAAGTCACGTTCCAAAACTAATCCAGAAAAAAGTTTAGAAAAATCATTTAAATTTGTAATTCCAGTTAAAGCATAAATTACTGAAACTCCAAATAATAAAAAAGCAGAAGAAAACGCACCTAATATAAAGTACTTTAATCCAGCTTCGGTTGAAAACTCAGATGTTCGATTTATACTCGTTAGTATATAAAAAATCAAACTTTGAAGTTCAATTGAAATATAAATTGCAAGTAAATCAAACGAATGGATAACAAATGTTATAGATACTAAACTTAATCAAAATAGAATTCAGTATTCAAAAAAATAAATTTGATTTACTCTTATGTAATTTACTGATAAGACTGTAATAAAAGATGAAAAAATGAAAAGAAAAATTTTAGAGTAGAGCGTAAAACTATTGGAAAATAAAAATTTATTTCAAAAAAAATACGAAATATCAGCTTGATTAAATAGGCAACATAATGCAAAAAAACTAATTTGTAACGAAAAAAAGAAAAAAATTTTTTGTAGATTTGTAAAGCCGAAATTTTGATTTACTGAAAATATAACTCCAAAAATAAGAAGAAATAAAGTAATTGTTATACAAAAAATCTCTGCCGTTAGGAAATAATATGAATAAAATAAGTTGTTCATGAGTTAAATTAAAATTTCAAAAAAATAACGTAATATATTAATAGAAGTTACTTTAATTAAAAATGAAAAAAGTAGTTTTAATTTTTTAAAGTAAATATAATCACTTGTTATTACTAATAATCCTCGTCTGAAATGGTAAAGAACAAAAAAAAAATTTAACACAAAAAATTCAAAATCAATAAAAATTGTAAGTGAAAAAGTTAAAATTGAAAAGTTAAAAAATAAAATATTAAACATTGTTTAAATGATCTAATAAATTTAAAACTGAGAAATGAATTTCATTTAAAAAAAGTGAAGGTAATAAACCTAACCAAAGAACTGACATTAAAATTGGAAACAACAACCAAAATTCACGTCGTGACATATCTTGAAAATAATTTAAATAATTTAAATTCAAACTTCCAAAACCCACTCGATTAAGTAATCAAATTGAATAAGCAGCAGATAAAATCACACCAAAAGTCATAAAAAATGTTAACGAAAGGTTAATTTTTAGCGCACCTATTAAAATTAAAATCTCACCGATAAAACTACTTGTTCCAGGAAATCCTATGTTAGCAAAACTAAAAAACAGAAAAAAACAAATAAAGAGAGGCATTACTTGCGTTAAACCAGAGTAGTATTTAAGAACACGAGTTTTATAGCGATCATATAAAATTCCAATACATAAAAATAAAGCACTAGATACTAATCCATGACTTAACATTAATAAAATACTTCCTTCAATTCCTTGGGTATTAAATGAAAAAATACCAATTGTAACAAAACCCATATGTGAAACTGATGAATAAGCAATAATTTTTTTTAAGTCAACCTGACGAAGTGTAGTTAATGATGCATAAATAACAGCAAGTAAACTTAATAAAAAAATTAAAGGTGCGTAAAACATCGACGCAAAAGGAAAAAGAACGAGAGAAAACCGTAAAAAACCATAACCACCAAGTTTTAAAAGAATGCCAGCTAAAATAACAGAGCCAGCGGTAGGAGCTTCTGCATGTGCTTCAGGTAATCAAATATGAAAAGGCACCATCGGTATTTTTACCGCAAAACTTGCAAAAAATGATAAGAATAAAATTGACTGGATCGAAGTTGAAAACTTGATACTTGATAATACTTGATAATCAAAGGTACCAATTTCAAAATAAATATAAATTAAGCCTAATAGCATTAATAAAGAACCTGTTAACGTGTAAATAAATAATTGATAAGCTGCACGTATTTTTCTTATTCGAGACCCTCACACACCCACAATTAAAAACATAGGTATCAAAACACTTTCAAAAAAAATATAAAATAAAAATAAATCAAGTACACAAAAAACTTGGATTAAACAAAACTCTAACATCAAAAATGCGATAAGATATTCTTTTAGATAAAAATTGACTGAATTTCAACTTATTAAAATACAAATATTTATTAAAAATGCAGTTAAAATAATAAAAAATAGAGAAATCCCATCAAGGCCAATAATATAATAAAAGTTTATATTGTCAAAATAAAATCAAATGTGTGAAAATTGAAAAAAAGAAGAAGACTTATCAAAAAAAATTCATAAAAACAACGATAATAAAAATATTGTAGACGTTATTAATAACGTAACATTTAAGCAAAGTTTTTTTGAATCTTGGGGAAAAATCATAATAATGCAAGCACCCAGCAAAGGTAGCAAGCAAATCAATGTTAAAAGGTTATTTAGCATTAATAGAAAGATTTAATTGAGTCTAGGTAGATTCGAACAACCAACCTTACGCTTATCAAATTGCAATCGAGTTATCTTAGTAAGTAATTACGATAAAACTTTGCTACAAACTGTACACGATAATTTCTACTCATACAGCTTTTTTAATAACTTTAAGCTTATTAAATTCATTACAAATTAACTTTTGCTTCTGTTATTTCTTTTGCATGTTTCAATTTTTTGCTTCCCTAAAGTTTTTAGGAACTTATTTTACACTATTTCAGTTTAGTAAAGAAAATTTTTAATGTACGCAATTAAAATTTTTTTGAAATTCTAGTTATAGATTAAAAAGTGTTTTCAACAAGTTTCTATTCGTTTCCTTAAACTTTTAAAGTAATTTAGCTTTAAAATAAAATTATTTTATAAATTACTTTTTGTGTTAACTCTTTACAGTTGTAAACAAAAAAGAATTTCACTTTTAAAAAAAATTAATTAATTTACGAGTTTTATTTATTAATTCTTTAAATAAAACAACATGCCACACGCGTACGCTCTAACCTTTAAGCTATAGACTCTTTTCGTTTATAGGGTAATTTAATAATTGACCTTAACTGTTTTAAATGAAAAAAACTAATATAAGATAAAAAAAATAATGTAAATTTAAAGAATAAAAAGAAAGAAAGAAAGAAAGAATAGCAAAAATTGTAAAAAAAGTGTAATGAGTTAATTGGCCGCTTTGAAGTTTTTTTAACTGCTCCGCTCATAGTTTAAAATTTTTGGAAATTCCGTACGGACCTAAAAGTTCAATAAAGCCTCGATCTAATACTTTAAAGCTAGTTTTTAATCCAAAATCCAGAATTGGAAAAATTATAAAATATGAGTAAAAAGAATCTCAATATCATTTCTTGTTAACAAAAAAAGCTAATTTATAAAAATAAAAATTTAACTTAAACAAATTTAAAAAAATCATTAAAAAAAAACTTATTAAACTTAATAAAAAAGGAATTCATTTTAAAAATGTTGGGATAAATTCTGATTCTAAAATATACAAATTAAACGAAAACGAAAAAATTGTATTATTTCAAACCATAGTTCCTGGACCAACAAAAAAATCTCGTCCTAAATAACCAATAAAGATACTCCCAATCGATAATAAAATTAGTGGACTAAATATAAAAAATGATGATTCTGACATTTTTTCAAAAATAATTCGAGACGAATTTGTATTATTTATAAAACATAAAAATAAAAGCCTAAATGAATAAAAAGCTGTAAAAAAAACAGCTAAATTTCCTAATAAACAAGCTAATGTTCCTATGTAAAATATATTAGTGTATCTATAAACTTGACAAATTTCCAAAATTAAATCCTTTGAGTAAAATCCTGTTAAAAACGGAAATCCCGTTAAAGCTAAAGATCCGATTAAAACTGCAGAATACGATAAAGGCAAAATTCTTAAAAATGCACCCATCTTACGCAAATCTTGTTCATCCGCAATTGCGTGGATAACAGATCCTGCTGCTAAAAAAAGTAATGCCTTAAAAAACGCATGGTTTACTAAATGAAATAAACTTACGTTATATTGTGATAAACCACATGAAAAAATCATATAGCCTAGTTGACTACATGTTGAGTAAGCAATAATTTTTTTTAAGTCGTTTTGAAAAATTCCGGTAAAAGAAGCAAAAAACGCCGTCATTGAACCAAAAATAGTTAATAACATCAAAGAAAATATTGAAAATTCAAGAAGTGGTGAAAATCGAATAATTAAAAATACACCTGCTGTCACCATTGTTGCAGCATGAATCAAAGCTGAAACCGGAGTAGGGCCTTCCATTGCGTCAGGTAATCATACATGCAAGCCCAATTGCGCAGATTTTCCAATTGCACCAACTAAAATAAAAACGCCAAGGAGTGAAAAATATGAAATAGTTCAATAAAAAAATGTAAAAGAGTAACTTTCAAATAACGGAACAATAGAAAAAATTGTTACATAATCCAAAGTACCAAAAATGTAAAAACTAATTAAAATTGCTAAACTAAGTCCAAAGTCACCAACTCGATTTGTAATTAATGCTTTTAAAGCTGCCTGATTCGCAGCTAAACGCGAAAACCAAAAATTAATTAAAAGATAAGAAGCAATTCCAACTCCTTCTCAACCAACAAACATTTGCATAATATTGTCAGCTGAAATTAATACTAACATAAAAAATGTAAAAATACTTAAATATGACATAAACCGAGGTAAATGAGGATCTTCTTCTAGATAACCAATTGAATAAAAATGAACTAAAAACGAAATTGAATTTACGACGACTAACATTGTCGCTGTTAATGAATCAAACAAAAAAGATCAATTCACATTCAATAAATCTGATTGTAGTCAAGAAGTAAGTAAAATTGTAGTTAATGAATTGCAGATATTAATTTCAAAGAAAATTAGCAACGACAAAATAAAATTGACAAATATAAAAGTAGTTGATAATAAACACGACCCGTAACAACCAAGTCAACGGCCACCAAATCCACTTAAAAGTGTACTTAAAAGTGGTAAAAAAATTGTAGTTAAATACATTTTATCGACTTTTCGGTTTAAAATTTAAATTTTTAGGGTAAAACAAAATATTATTTAAAATATTATGATCACAATACAAAAATAAATTTAAAATTGCTTTTGCAATTTTTATATCAATAATCTGCGAATTTAACGAAAGATGCGACAATTTTCTACTTAAATTAAGAAAGTTACTTGATAAACGTAATAAGTTTTTGTTTAATAAATTAGCCTTTTTCCCTTCACTTTTATTATTCAAATTAATAATGGATTCAAAATTTTGAAGATTTTTTTCTAAAATAAATCTGCGAATTTTTAACGCTTTCAAAAAATTTGGTAACAAAATAAATGTCAAAATAAAATAAAATAATGCAAAACAAACACATAATCAAAAAATTTGAGGGAATATAATAACAAAATCTAATTGGGGCATTTTACTTTAATGTAAATCTAAAACATCATTTAAATAAATACAAGTTAATAATGTAAAAACGTATGCTTGCAAACCAGCAATAGCAAGTTCAAGTCCAATTAATGCTAATAAAAGAAGTAACGGTACAATATGAAAAATTGCAAGTAAACCTCCTGCATTTAACATAGTTCATGAAAATCCTGCAATAATTTTTAGTAAAGTATGACCAGATGTCATGTTAGCAAATAATCGAATTGATAAAGTAAAAACTTTAACAATATACGATAGAAATTCAATCGTAACTAGCAAAGGGACGATTACTAAAGGAACACCTCTTGGTAAAAATAAAGAGAAAAAAAGGATTCCGTGTGTTTGAATTCCAATCATGTTAATTCCAATAAAAATCAATAAAGCCAGACTAAAAGTAAAGACAATATGACTGGTCACCGTAAAACTGTAAGGTACCATTCCAATTAAATTACAAAATAATAAAAATAAATGTAAGGTAAAAATAAAAGGAAAATATTTCTCCCCTTTTAATCCTAAATTATCACGAACTAAATTTGCTGTTAAAACATAAAGATTTTCTTTGCCAATTTGCCAATAAGAGGGAACAATAAGATTTTTGTAAAAGCTGAGGCTAATTCAAAATAAACAAATTAGTATTGAAATCAATAAAAATAATGTTGAATTTGTAAAAGAAATATTTAAATTAAAGATCGATAAAGGAACTAACGAAATGATCTCAAATTGTTCTAATGGACTAAATAAAGTTAAATTTTCGCGCATTCTATAATTTTATAACAGGAGAAGAAGGATTCGAACCCGCAACCACTGGTTTTGAAAACCAAAGCTCTAACCGATTGAGCTATTCTCCTAAATTAAGTAAACACAATTTGCAATACTTGCTCTAAAAACCAAGGAATAATTTTAGCGCTAACTACAAACTTAACTACAAACTCAAAAAATGGAATTTTTTTAACAACAGTATGCTTTAGCATTGAAAAAAAATTTTTAAAAGTTAGTTTAAATTTGTGTTGTTTTGTTTCGTTTAAAACAAAAAGAGAAAAAAGCAATTCTAAAATTAAAAAACTTTTCCTTCAAGAAAAAACTCCATTTTTGGCCATTTTTGGCCATTTTTGGAAAGACAGAGCATCTAAAAAAAATTGAAAATAAAATGAAGTCACATTTATTCCTGAAAAACTCAACATAAGGCTTTTTTTTGCGTTTAGTGAAAATTTATTAGTTAATTCTAAAGTATCAAATTGTGTAACATATGCATGATAGATTTGCAAACGAGGCATTTTTGTTTAATTTTATCAAATTTATATGGAAGTAACTGGATTTGAACCAGTAACTTATAGACTGCAAATCTATTATTTTTCCAATTAAACTATACTCCCTTTAATTAGAGTTTTTTAAAAAAGTAATGGGTACTTTTAAGAAAATTGTTAAAAAATCTTAAAAGTACCCATTACTTTTTTAAAAAACTCATTAAAACCAAACTGTAAAAAGGAGAAGATGGCTGAGTGGTTTAAGGCGATGATTTGCTAAATCATAATATTAAGTTAATTTAAATATCATTGGTTCGAATCCAATTCTTTTCAAAGTTTCTACTTTTTAATTGTAAACTTCACTCTTAAAGTTGAGAATAGACCATAAATAGCTCTCGCTTTGAAGGACTTGAACCTTCATTATTAGTTTAGAAGACTAAGGTTTTATCCCAATTAAACTAAAAGCGCACTAATCGAAATATAGAGAAGGAAGGATTTGAACCTACGATTTGTATTACATAAATAGATTTACAGTCTATCGCTTTAAACCACTCAGCCACTTCTCCTTTTTACAGTTTGGTTTTAATGAGTTTTTTAAAAAAGTAATGGGTACTTTTAAGATTTTTTAACAATTTTCTTAAAAGTACCCATTACTTTTTTAAAAAACTCTAATTAAAGTAAAAATTTCTGGTAGCTCAATCGGTTAGAGCAGTAGGTTGTTAACCTAAAGGTTACAAGTTCAACTCTTGTTCAGAAAGATTAAGTAATTAGTTTAATAGGTAGAACATTTCGTTTACACTGAAAAAGTTACTGGTTCAAATCCAGTATTACTTAATTAGCAATGTTTGTAGCTTAATTGGATAAAGTACTAAACTACGAATTTAATAATGAAGGTTCAAATCCTTCCAAACATATGTGAGTTTGCCTTTTAGAGTGTATAGCTTAATTGGCTAAAGCAATAAACTTTTAATTTAAAGATTTTAGGTTCAAATCCTAGTACACTCAATGGTTTTAAACACTATTCTTTTTTATTTTTATCTACGTGAAAGTTATTTTACATTTGTTATGTTTTGGGTAAGCTTTTTTTGTACTTTATTTGTTTTAATTTTAAAATTGCATTCTTTAATTTTTATTGAAATTTGAATGTTTCTTAACACGTTTAATCAAACTTTTTTATTATCTTCATCTTTAGATCTTTTAAATTTAGTTTTTTTACTAGTTCTTTCAAACAATTTTTTTTACAATTTTTTTTATTTTTTATTTTTAATTTGAAAATTAAATACGTCAGCGTGGTTTAAAGTTCAAGATTTACTTTTTTATAAATTTTACTTTTTTATAGTTTTTTATTTTGCATTTTTTATCATTTTTTTATCTTATGTTGGGTTACCTTTGTTATTGGAGTTTTTATTAAACTGAGAATTTATTTTAAAAACGAAGTTGCTTTTTGCGATAAAAGTTGAGTTTCAGTTTTTTTCGTTTATCTCGTGATTGCTTCTTATGAAATTTCAGTTTTTATTTTATAGTTTTATCTTTGCTTTTTTATTTTTTATTTTGCATTTTTTATCATTTTTTTATAAATTTTTATTTTTCAACTACCGAGCTTACTCGTATTTAATTGTTGGGTTTTTTCTACTCTCATTTTTTAATTTTAATTTTACTATTCAATCTTTATTTCTACTCTCATTTTTTATTTGTTTTGAATTTGTATTTCTTTGAATTTGTTTAAAAACTACCTTTTTTAATGCCTACAATTAAACAGCTTTTAAAAACCCCACGAAATAAAAAAAAACGTTTAAAGAAAAATCTTGTTCTTCTTAATTGTCCTCAAAAGAAAGGAATTTGCTTAAAAGTGTACTCGGTAAAGCCAAAAAAACCGAATTCAGCTGAGCGTAAAGTAGCAAAGTTACGGTTAAGTACGGGTAAAATTGTAATTGGTTACATTCCAGGTGAAGGGCATACCTTGCAAGAACATTCTTTAGTTTTAATTCGAGGCGGGCGGGTAAAAGATTTACCTGGAGTTCAATATCAATTAATTCGTGGTGTTTATGATTTACATGGTGTAACCAACAGGAAATCATCACGATCAAAATATGGTCAAAGTAGAAAATAAGCTCCTGTCGTTTAATGGTTAAGACAATGTTTTTTCGTGACATAAATGCGAGTTCGAATCTGGCTAGGAGTAAACACGAGATAGAGTAAAGGTTAACTCATTAGACTCATGTTCTAAAGTTACTGGTTCAAATCCAGTTCTCGTAATAAGTAAAAAATAAAATGTGTAAAAAATTTAATTTGTTTTTAAATAAAACAACAATTAAAAAATTAAAGTTATACGAAATTGGATCATTTTTTAGTTTAATAAATTTAACTTAATTTTGGGGTAGTTCAGAGTATTATGAATTTACAAAAAAA